CATATATGGGATTGACATAGCATCCAATTCTATTTATTTGCTATATCTATTTGTTCTGATCAATCTGAATTACTCTTATGTCTTATAGTTTGAATTACTATATTTTTGATTTCTAATCTGAATCTCGGTATCTATTGAAAGAATCAAATCAATGAAGGAAAGGCGATAGATATAGGCATATTCAAAAAATCACGTAGTAATCTTTTTTTTTTTACCATTCCCAAGAAGTAATTGAGTAAACCATTGACAGTAGTTCCACGGGCATCGAAAAGGAAGAGTAAACCTCACGGATTTTTAACGCCTGAACCATGATATGAAATAAGCCGATAAAGTATAAATCCAATTTCAAAAATTCGAAAGCGGTAAATGCGCAATATGTGACTCACCTGACGATCTTATTCTGCATAGTATCTCGTTAGACAAGACAACCACTATGTGTATATCCTTTCTTTCTCATACAAAGTGTGTATACACTTAACAAAACCACTTCTTCTTTGAACAGTAAAGAGAGAAATAAATAAAAAAAGGGTCCGACCCTCCTCAGTATCACCTAGTAAGAGGCCGTTTATTGGAATAGAAAATTTCGGAAGAATTAGGTTCGAATAAATTTCCTGGGATCCTCTTCCTTTCGAACTACAAACATGGGAATTGTTGAAATAGCTCTTTGATTGAAAGAGGATGATTCCTATAATACATTACTCCAGTCGAGTCCAATGGAATTTCAAATTTTATTTTGTTCAAAACGTGTTGCAGAACGATCTAGAAAGCAATTGATATTGATACAGTTTGCTTCCTTAACTCAATTAGTAGGACCCTTAGAGTCCACTCCTTCCCCACACTACGAGTGAAAGGGAAAAAGTAAAGACTACCATTAAAGCAGCCCAAGCAAGACTTACTATATCCATATGAATTATGTCCCCTATCTCTATAAATATAAAAAATATAAAGGAATTGTTCCATTATTCCTCACTAATAATAGTGGAATCAATGGCGCAGAGTCAAAAAGAACGAAGACTATTAATAAACCAATCCAATAAATTCGCTCATTTTAGAAGAAATTCCTATATGATTTCTAATCGGGAAAGATTAAACACAAGCAAAATCCGCAGTAACATCTCAAGGGAATGTTACTAATGGAACATGTAGGAATAATAGGTCCTATTCTTTTTTTGTTGACCCTTAATTTCAATTGATTGGATGCTTGAGCACTCAGAGATTTTCGTGAGTTCCTCGTATATAATAAAGTATCTTCCGCCCCCTTCCACAACTATTTAGATTTCCTATCGGGCTCTCCAATCTAATCCAGGGTCCAGTCATTATACAATGCATTAATAATAGAAAATTTTGATTTGTAGTAGAAGGTAATTGCGAAGTCTTGATAGCCCCTTTAGCATTCGAATATTTCCTTGAAGCCTAAATATGCAAGGATATTTACAATTTTTTAGAAAAACCCCCAGACCAGATGTTTAGAATCAAACAAGTATCAACAGTCTGCTTTCTCTGCTTCTGCTGGGGAATCATTCGGCGGGTTATATCAACAGAAGAAAAGAAGAGATTTCTAGTTTTTTGTTGATCAGGCGACACCCGGATTTGAACTGGGGAAAAAAGGATTTGCAGTCCTCTGCCTTACCACTCGGCCATGTCGCCAAAATGCTACAAATACAAAATAGATGAAAACTTTCCCGGATTACTGAACTGCTTTTTTATTGTACTTGCACCTTGAGTTCTGTTTTCCTTAATTTTTCCTAAAAGTCAACGAAATCCTAATCCTTCTTCCCTTTTGATTGGGTTTGATTCATCCTTTCAATTTCGATTGAGTCTATCTCAAAATTCATAATGTTCAAAACTTTCTCTTACCTTTCTATTGAAAAATCAAATGTGGATTTTCAGTCGCAAAATCCAAAATTAAACTTTATGAAAATAGGAACCATTAACTATTGACTTAAAATGCATGAATGATTCTTGGATTTGAATCTCTAAATTTTGTTTTCCTAATGACATAAGAAAATACAACTTGATATATAACTAATCAGTATGGATTTTTTCAATCAAAAAATCCTTCTCAATTTTAATTATTAATTATAACAACAATTATGAGTATATGTAAACCCCCCAAGAGAAATTGTTAGACGGATATATATTATTTATATATGTTCCCGATAGAGAATTATCAGATATCAGAAAAGTATCATACTTCAATTTGAATTTTTAATTGAATAGAAAATTGAAATTATGTTTTCATAGAGCACAACCTGTGTTGCCCCGAATAGAACATAGAACGACAATAAAACACTAAAAAAAAGAGAAGAAAGACGGATATTATAGATATATCCACACGTGTTTAAGCCATACAAACCTTCTTTTCTTATACACTTCACAATCGTATTCTACTCAAAAATCCGTAAACAAAATCTCTCTCTTCTCTGCGAATCATTTTTTGAACAAGGAAATCCATAACATAAAGGGGGGTTAAATGCTAAAAAACCGATTCTAATTCTAT